TCTGCATCCCCCTGACCAAACCCGCCCACATTAGGATTGCTTGTTAATGGTTGATCAAGCTTGATCGATTCCCCCTCTGAAACAAGAAGTTCTGGCCCAGGAGGTATAAAATCAATCACTTGGCGTCCATCCGACGCATCGACGATGGATATTTCATATCCCCCCTTTTCTTTACGTAGTATTTTTTTTACTATGCCTGTTGACGTAGCATTATAAACCGTATTGTTACTCTTGCTACCATCAGGATAGATTTGTCCCCTTCCTCGGTTTCCCCCTACATATATGGGATATTTTAAGAAATGAACGTCTTTTTTCGTAGCGGGATCGGGGGAAAGAATGGGAAAGACAATTTCCCTATATTTCTTACCGGGAACAGGGCCTATCACAAGAATATTTTTTTTATTGGGACGATAACTCTGAAAAGATAGATTTCCTATCTTTTCTTTCAACTCAGGAGAAATACGGTCGGGCGGCGCTAATTCGAATCCCTCGGGCAAAATAAGAACAGCACCTACATTCAACCCTCCCTTTTTCCCATTAGCAAGAACTTGTTTCAGCTGCATATCATAAGGGATTCGAAGAACTGCCTCAAATACAGTATCGGGAAGCACAGCTTGGGGAACTTCAATATCCACGGGCTTATTAGCTAAATGGCAATTAGCACATACAATTCGTCCAGTTGCTTCCCGCGGGTTTTCATAACCCTGTTGCGCAAAAATGGGATATGCATTTGAAATGGATGTCCGAGTTATTACGTATATCATGATCGATACAGAAATCGATCGAATCATCTGTTCCTTTAACCAAGAAAAAGTATTTCTATTTTCCATGTCCAATCGGGGATCCCGGAATTTCTACAATAAATTAGATAGGTAGCTAACCTAATCTAGTTCCCTATACACGAGTCTGTTGTCATTCTACTGCAATAGTTGTACTGGAATGATGAATACCTTGAGCAAGTAGAAATAGAAAGAATTTTGCTAAAAAGGAAAACGCTTTCCTTCTAAAGGAAGAAAGACGCGAATTTGATTAATATTAAGAAATCCAATGAGTGAGTTTATGCTTCACTAATTGAATAATAAATTACTACAAGCGAAGGAGATAGACGGTTTAAACAAAAAAAGACCCAAAATTTCAAAAACGTGTCTAGAATCACGGGAAAACTACAAACAAAAATAGTGAAAATTTGCTCGTTAGGAGCCCATCCAAGATCGTTGTAGACCCAACGAATTAGTAGTTCCCAACCGCGGGTGGAGTGAAATCCAACAAAAAAATCTGTGACTAAAAGAATAAAAAAAGCTTTTGTTGAGTCATTTAAGTTATAGAAGAATTCCTGAACCCAAGAATTCAAAATGACAAGTTCCTCTTTACCCAGAAAAAAAGAGCCACTTAGAATAGCCAAACAGATTAGATTCGTCGAGAAATGCAAAATGAAATGGAGATGATCCTCATTATCTATTTCGGCCAATTGTATTATTTCCTTGTGTATTCCTATAGGAGGTTTTTGTACATGTGTCTTCGGTTTCTCTTTTATCATTTCATCCAAGAAAAAAAGTTCTTCTAATTCTATAAATCCTTCTAGAATTCTTTTCTCTTGAATATCAGTTAAAAGAGTTTCGGATTGCCTGGTATTCCACCAATTCTTAATCCAAAGTTCCAGACATTTGTTAAAAGAGAAAGAAACTACCCAGGGTAAAAGTACGATAAATACAAGATATAGGAAAGAAGGCAATGCTTTCTTTTTTTTCATTTTTGATCTGTAAATTGAGTTGTTAATGAATCCACTTCATTCGCTGACTCTATTTCATTCGCTGACTCTATATGATAGTTCTTTTCTTTGAAGCAAAACAAAAATTCTATAACAAGGTTTGATACCTTGTGTTTGTATCTATTTCTCTTTTTGTATATTAGTGGAATTTCTTTCTATTGGGTTCTTTCTTAGATCTAAATTATGCCATATATCTCACTTGGACAAAACAAATTAGAAGCAATTTTCTCTTATCCGAGTTTATTTTATTCCTTCCTTTAGATAAATACTTGGGAATCCCCTTACAATTGAAAAAAAATTGCAATTGGCACTCAAAATACTTCAATTGGTACGCGCAAGAAATAGGCTAATTCGGCAGCTTTTTGTTCAATTTCTCGTGGAGTAAAAAACTTCTCATCAGTACGAGTCAAGGGAATGACCCCTTGGCCCCGGATTTCCATATAAAGGATACGACAAGGATAAAGGCCCTCTTTAACCTGAATTCTAAGTGATTGGATATCCCGCACAAGGAATCGAAAGAAGACGCGACGTTTTATTCCAGGGAATCCCCAACGAAAAATGCACACTATTCCCTCTTTTCGATCGAATCGGTCATAACCACTTCCTACATTCCACAAAATGGTGCACCACAAATAGGAGCTAATGAATAGGCCCGCGATTCCGTAGAAAGACATCACGATCCCCTGTGGAAAAAAAAGAATTTGTTGAGATGGAAATACGGATATCATATTCTTACCAAGATAACTGGAAGCCCCAACCGTTAAGAATCCCAATGAACCTAGAAAAAGAATACAGGCCCAGAAAAAATTACTTCTTTTTCGAGAACCTTTTAGGAGTTCTATCCATATGTGTTCTGATCGCCAATTCATATTAGATATACTAAATCCAACAGCGGTTAATTGAAATTGAGAGAATAAGCTAAATGATTTTGACTTTACTTTTTTTGATTCTGAAATCACCTTCAGCAGCTAGTACTCCTGTGAAAAAAAAAATTGGTTAGATACATTGATTTTCTATTCAAAAAAAAAATTAGTGGATCCGCTTCACTATACTCGGCTACGCATATGCATGCATTTATGCTTGTAGCCTATCTGCATCCATAGACGTTTTTCATTTGTGTGTATAAAGAGCTACGTACCCTATTATATTACTTACACTAAAAAATATCTGTATTATGATCCTGAAAATACATTGAGAAAATTTGGCTCCACCCATTCTAGACAATTTTATTTTCCTGCAGATAAAGAAATAAAAAAGCCATTCCAAATGCCGGCAATACTAAGCCTGTTAAAGGCACGAAAATAGAGGGAAAATCCGTCATAGAATAGACGTCTCAATTCCAATTTACTATTTCTATCTATTCGAAATATATCTTAAGATTCTTAAGATATAATTAAGTATATCTATTATAAAGAATATTGACTATTGTATTTTTTAGTTTGAAAAAGAAAAAAATGAATGGAATGAATAATAAGAAAATTGCAAAAAAAGGGGAACTAATTAAAAAATTTAGATTTTGCTTTTCCCACTCTCATGACCTTTCTATCCTTCTAATCTAACTTAAAATTGGATTCAAAAGAAAGCAATTCTGAAAATGAAAGAAATACCTTTTTCAGAATACCCTTTAATTTCATTCATTAAATTTAATGAAAAAGTAGAAGTGGAATAGAATAACCTGGTTGAAGGGTAATGATCATACGTCTGTAATGCATTGTATGTCCCAGAATAGGTCCCATTCTTCTACCCTTTCCGGGTAGTCGATGGCTATTCACAGCTACTACCTTAACACCAAAGAAGAGTTCGACCCAATGCTTTATTTCTGTCTTAGTGAATCCCGATTCGACATTAAAAGTATATTGATTCTTTCCCAATAAACGAAGGCTCTTTTCTGTAAATACTGCGATTCCATTATCGTATGATAATACTCTATTTTTCTTTTTATTTGTTTATTGTATTATACCTTTCTATATTCTAGATATATAGAATAGAAGAATCTCGATTTGTCAAGTTTCATAATCATATCAAGATCTATTTAAATTCGGCTCAATCTTTTTTTTCTAAAAAAAAAGATTGAGCCGAATTTAATTACAATCAATTAGAAGAATAAGGAAGAATTACTGCATTTCGTAACTGCATTTTTTCTTTCTATTTCGCTTCTTTTTTGTTTAAACCTTCTTTATATCTACTTAATCGATGGTATCTACCGGCGCGAATTCGAATTTGATCGCCTTCCATACTTCACAAGCTGCGGCTAGTTCAGGACTCCATTTGCAAGCTTGTCGGATAATTTCATTACCTTCACGAGCAAGATCGCGCCCTTCGTTACGAGCTTGTACACAAGCTTCTAAAGCCACCCGATTAGCTGCTGCACCAGGTGCATTCCCCCAAGGGTGCCCTAAAGTTCCTCCACCAAATTGTAATACGGAATCGTCTCCAAAGATTTCGGTCAGAGCTGGCATATGCCAAACATGAATCCCCCCTGAAGCAACCGGTATAACACCTGGCATGGATACCCAATCCTGAGTGAAAAAGATACCGCGAGCACGATCCTTTTCAATAAAATCATCGCGCAATAGATCAACAAAACCTAAAGTCATTTCGCGTTCCCCTTCTAACTTACCTACTACTGTACCGGAGTGGATATGATCTCCCCCAGACATACGCAATGCTTTAGCTAATACACGGAAATGCATACCATGATTTTTCTGTCTATCAATAACTGCATGCATTGCTCGGTGAATGTGAAGAAGTAGGCCGTTGTCGCGGCAATAATGAGACAAACTAGTATTTGCGGTGAATCCTCCGGTTAAGTAGTCATGCATTACAATAGGAACCCCTAATTCCCTCGCAAATACAGCTCTCTTAATCATTTCTTCGCATGTACCTGCAGTCGCATTCAAGTAATGCCCCTTGATTTCACCGGTTTCGGCCTGTGCTTTATAAATAGCTTCGGCACAAAAGACAAAACGGTCTCTCCAGCGCATAAATGGTTGTGAGTTTACGTTTTCATCATCTTTGGTAAAATCAAGTCCACCGCGTAGACACTCATAACACGCTCTACCGTAATTTTTCGCGGATAATCCCAATTTGGGTTTAATAGTACATCCCAATAAAGGACGACCATACTTGTTCAACTTATCCCTTTCAACTTGGATACCATGAGGCGGGCCTTGGAAAGTTTTTGAATAAGTAGGAGGAATTCGTAGATCCTCCAAACGTAGAGCACGTAGGGCTTTGAAACCAAATACGTTACCCACAATGGAAGTAAACATGTTAGTAACAGAACCCTCTTCAAATAGGTCTAATGGATAAGCTACATAACAGATATATTGACTTTCCTCCCCAGGAACGGGCTCGATGTGATAGCATCGTCCTTTGTAACGATCAAGACTGGTAAGTCCATCAGTCCAAACAGTTGTCCATGTACCAGTAGAAGATTCCGCAGCTACTGCAGCCCCTGCTTCTTCAGGTGGAACCCCGGGCTGAGGAGTTACTCGGAATGCTGCCAAGATATCAGTATCCTTGGTTTCGTACTCCGGGGTGTAATAAGTCAATTTATAATCCTTAACACCGGCTTTAAATCCAACACTTGCTTTAGTTTCTGTTTGTGGTGACATAAGTCCCTCCCTACAACTCATGAATTAAGAATTCTCGCAATGACAGGGTCTACTCGATATGCATTAGGCGTAAATCAAACCTTTGCAAAAATCTTAATTTAAAAGGAAGGATATTCCATTAATATTAACCGATTAAATAAAAAAGGGAGTATGCTTAAGTTAATGAATATGTTTCATTCGTATATAAAGCGTACACCCTGTGTACGTTCTATCTTATAGTAATTCTACCATAAGAATTCAATAAGAATTAATTTGTTGTTGGGGAATAAGAATTAATTTGTTGTTGGGGTAAATTAACATGGTTCATTATTAAACCATGGATTTGATTCACCAAATCCATCATTATTGTATACTTTTTGATAGATATAGCGCAACCCAAACCAATCCCTAATCTTATTTTACAATTTTAGAAGTTCTTAAGTTGACAGCAATCTATGCTTCACAGTAGTATATATTTTATATATCGAAGTCCTAGATAGGAAAGTAGAGTAGGCCCAGATCCTTCACAAAAGGTGAAATGTATATGAAAAAAAAAGATTGATTGAACTTTCCAACGGACTCATTCCATGAGTAAACGATTGAATGGGATTCGCTTGGGCAACGAAATCAAGTACTAGTCCCCTTTTCTTTATTTTTTGAATTAACTAATTCATTTCCTTTTGACTTTTGGATTTTTGGATATTTTTTTTGATTTGATTTGGCATTATTCAACAAAAAAAAGAAATTTTTCTTTTTTTTTTGACAATTATGTGATAATTATGAAAACCAATCCTACTACTTCGCGTCCCGGGGTTTCTACAATTGAAGAAAAAAGCGCAGGGCGTATTGATCAAATTATCGGACCTGTGCTGGATATCACTTTTCCTCCGGGCAAGTTGCCTTATATTTATAACGCTTTGATAGTCAAGAGTCGAGACACTGCTGATAAGCAAATTAATGTGACTTGTGAGGTACAACAATTATTGGGAAATAATCGAGTTAGAGCTGTAGCTATGAGTGCTACAGACGGGTTGATGAGAGGAATGGAAGTGATTGACACGGGAGCTCCTCTCAGTGTTCCAGTCGGTGGAACTACTCTCGGACGAATTTTTAACGTTCTTGGGGAGCCTATTGACAATTTGGGTCCTGTAGATACTAGTGCAACATTCCCTATTCACAGATCCGCGCCTGCCTTTATCGAGTTAGATACGAAATTATCTATCTTTGAAACAGGTATTAAGGTGGTCGATCTTTTAGCTCCTTATCGGCGTGGAGGAAAAATCGGACTATTTGGAGGGGCGGGAGTAGGTAAAACAGTACTCATCATGGAATTAATCAATAACATTGCTAAAGCTCACGGGGGCGTATCTGTATTTGGCGGAGTTGGGGAACGGACTCGTGAAGGAAATGATCTTTATATGGAAATGAAGGAATCCGGAGTAATTAATGAAAAAAATATTGAGGAATCAAAGGTAGCTCTAGTCTATGGCCAAATGAATGAACCGCCGGGAGCTCGTATGAGAGTTGGTTTAACTGCCCTAACTATGGCAGAATATTTCCGAGATGTTAATAAGCAAGACGTGCTTTTATTCATCGATAATATCTTTCGTTTTGTTCAAGCAGGATCGGAGGTATCCGCCTTATTAGGGCGAATGCCCTCCGCAGTGGGTTATCAACCTACCCTTAGTACAGAAATGGGTTCTTTGCAAGAAAGAATTACTTCTACCAAAAAGGGATCTATAACTTCGATCCAAGCAGTTTATGTACCTGCGGACGATTTGACTGACCCTGCTCCTGCCACAACATTTGCACATTTGGACGCTACTACTGTACTTTCCAGAGGATTAGCTTCCAAGGGTATTTATCCCGCAGTAGATCCTTTAGATTCAACCTCAACTATGTTACAGCCTCGGATCGTTGGCAACGAACATTATGAAACTGCGCAAAGAGTTAAGGAAACTTTACAACGTTACAAAGAGCTTCAGGACATTATCGCAATTCTTGGGTTGGATGAACTATCGGAGGAGGATCGTTTAACTGTAGCAAGAGCACGAAAAATTGAGCGGTTCTTATCACAACCGTTCTTTGTGGCAGAAGTTTTTACCGGTTCTCCAGGAAAGTATGTTGGTCTTGCAGAAACAATTAGGGGATTTCAACTAATCCTTTCTGGAGAATTAGATGGCCTACCCGAACAGGCTTTTTATTTGGTGGGAAACATCGATGAAGCTAGCACGAAAGCTATAAAATTAGAAGAGGAGAGCGAATTGAAGAAATGAAATTAAATCTTTATGTACTGACTCCTAAACGAATTATTTGGGATTGTGAAGTGAAAGAAATCATTTTATCTACTAATAGTGGGCAAATTGGTGTATTACCAAACCACGCCCCCATTAACACAGCTGTAGATATGGGTCCTTTGAGAATACGCCTCCTCGACGACCAATGGTTAACAGCGGTTCTGTGGAGCGGTTTTGCGAGAATAGTTAATAATGAGATCATTATTTTAGGGAATGATGCAGAACTGGGTAGTGACATTGATGCAGAAGAAGCTCAAGAGGCACTTGAAATAGCCGAAGCTAACTTGAGTAAAGCTGAGGGTACGAAAGAATTGGTTCAAGCGAAGCTAGCTCTCAGACGAGCTAGGATACGAGTCGAGGCTGTCAATTGGATTCCCCCATCCAATTGAAGACAATCCAAAGGTCTCATTGATACAAAGAAAAAGGAAAGAGGGGTAGAAAAAGTTATTAGATAGCGAAGCGAAGTAAGTCCAATGCTATCTAAGAATTTTTCTACCTACCTACTATTGGATTTGAACCAATGACTCCCGCCGTATGAAAGCAGTACTCTAACCACTGAGTTAAGTAGGCAATTTATCACCATAAAAGAATCCACATTACTTCGATCGATTATAGATCGAATCCTTTTTATAAGCAATACCGATCCTTTATTGGTATGTTATTATGTTATATAGTAAACAAATCAAAGTGATATCCCCCAGCATTAGAGAATATTCATCTTGACAAGAAATTCTATATATGTTAAGATATTTCTGATAAGGGCTATAGCTCAGTTCGGTAGAGCAACTCGCTTACACGTGCGCCAATGCTTTTCAAGGGAACTTATTATGCAATGAACATAACAGATCTTATTGCAAAATCAATGTCTTACTTCATGGATTCGAGAGAATAGGAGAACAGTAGCCTGACAAACAGTCGGTTCAGTCCGATTCAGGTGCCAATTCAGGTGCCTAATCAAATAGAACCCTATTGATTTGCTAGTTGATAAGGTGAATATCCAGCCCACTTAATGCTAGGCATAATGAGGATAAGGGCCTCCAAAAAACTTCTTTTCGTTCTATGAACTTTAAGGTGTATGAAGTCTCATAGTCAACTCTTGCGGCGGAACGATAGAGACTCCATTTCACTTAGGTTGATTTCATTTAAGCCCGAGGCATACCTAAGTCAAGGTAATCCTCCTTTGAAACACTTTGGTATTGCTCCTAGATAGATGATAATACAAATAATCAATCAGAGCACAGGGAGCCATCTTATTATCTTTCCGTAAAGAAAAACTATGGTAGATTAACTGATCTTTACATCACATCCAGTTGATGAAAGAGCCCAATGCAGAAAAATGCATGTTGGGTCTTTGAAACACTTCGAATCATTTCGATAATAATCCGTTTGATCTGTTTTACCGAGAAGGTCTACGGTTCGAATCCGTATAGCCCTAATATATATGTCTTTTTTTAGATTTTAGGATGGATATCCAATGTTTCTTTTAGTATAATTTGCTTTTCCTTATTAGTACTTGTTTATAGACTCGACGGTCATTTGCCCCGGCCCATAGAATAGAGATAAAAGCTTTACCATAGGCTCATTCATCGAAAATCATAGAGACAAGAAAAGAAAAAAGGATTTCTATCAAATCAATAGAAGGAAGGATCTCTTACCTGATTTGAATTCCATCCTCCTTCAACTAGGATATGCTCTAAGTCCCTAGACTTTCCTAGAATGACTCCGATGATTTTCTCCATTTTGTGAATTCCTATTTTGTTTGAAGTATATTAATATTAGATAAAAATATACATTATCTAAATGGATACACTTTAATTTAAATTTACTTAAATTTAAATAGTAAATAGAAAAAATCGAAAGAAAATAAATAAAAAAAAAAAAGAAAGAGTAAATAATAAAACTGGATATTTTGTTTCATAATTCTGAAATAGTGTTCTTTTTTTAGTATTCTTGCTCATTAGGCTGCATACATTAGTCATCCTATTTTAATTAGATTCTAATCGAATTAATTAATAGTAAGTATTTTCTTTTTTATTTAATAGTCTCTGACTATCCTTAAATAAAGGATAGAGCAATTGTTTTTTCTAGAGATTCCAGGGAAAGCAAAACAAAGTGAAGCAGAAGAGTTTTCTTTGTATAAGAATTAGGCCTATACCATATCTAAATAGAAAGGAAATCCAAAAGAAAGGGAGTTGGGATTCCATTGGATGAATCCTTAAGGAAGATATGCCACAAAAGAAGCAATAAAGTAAGCGCCCTTTCTCTTTGGTTTGAACAAAACAGATTCTATTCTTGCTTCACCGAAGAAGAGAGAGAAGTTATGGATAAATTGACAATGC